CCAAGTCAATTCGCGAGGTTTTTTAAATCCACCTGTGAGATACACACGAAATACGTGTAGGATCATCATTAGCACCATCATACTTGCTGACCATCGATGAACTGATCGGATTAACCAACCAAAGTTGGCTTCAGTCATTATGTATTGAACAGAGGCAAAAGCCTCTGTAACGGTCGGACGATAGTAAAAAGTCATAGCAAAACCGGTAGCTACTTGTACTAAAAAACAAGTAAGTGTGATCCCTCCTAGACAATAAAATATGTTGACATGAGGAGGAACATATTTACTAGTTATATCATCTGCAATCGCCTGAATCTCGAGACGCTCCTCGAACCAATCATATACTTTATTGAGATAGGTAAACCAAAGAGACTCCCCCTCTGAGAACCGTATATGAGAATTTCATCTCGTACGGCTCAAGCAAAAACACCCAAATAGTGGTTGCAACGGATATGGAATAGAAAGTTTGAAACTTCTTAGCCACTTGATTCAATCGTCCCTGAAGATACGAAGCGAAGGAACCAAAATCCGGAATCTCTTCTTTGTGATGATAATGCCAAAATATCAAGTTGGCTCATTCGTCTTTATGTTGATCGTTATAGGCCTCTTGAATCTTCTCTTCCCCTATTTATTTTATTTTGGATTTGTTGTTTTTGTTTGTGCGTAATACGGATTTACTATATGTTTTGTTTACTATTGATAGGAATTCTCTTGTGGAGACCCTATGAATCGATTGAAACCTCAGATTCATACTAGAACCACGATGATTCAATAAAGCGCCCAAGCTAAGCCCAAAGGTTCTCTGAGTAAGAACCATTTGATCATCACTTATTCAATGAATGGATGGAATCACTAAAAATCCATAGAAACATTGGTCCTTCGGTCAAAATAAGCATAATTCTGAAGGAAGAAAAATCGTTCGATTTATGACTCGTTGTTTGAAAATTTGTTGGAGTCCGGTTGCGAGGTCTGAATAGTAGGTATGAATCATAGTTCAAATATTTCTTGATCTATTCCATATATTCCGTGCTCCGGATACTAGAATGAATATCCGACGAGGTAGAACCATCTCTATCGAGATGACAGACCTATTCTCTGTACTATCAATAGGATCAATTATAACAAGTCACACACTCATATTCCGGAAATACCGAAACAACGGAATTCCACGGTCGAACTACCAGAATGGCCTAGAAATCCGAGTCCTAAGTGATTCATTTTGGATTGAAAAGCTAGGACTTCATGGTTCTTATGGGACCTAACTCATTGAAATTCCATCCAGTAAAACGGAAGAATTATAAATCTCCAAAATAATAGATAGGAATATCGCAAATAGAGCCATTGCGACACCCATGAAGGGGGTAGTTCCCCATCCAGGAGCCACTTTACCATATTCCGAATTCAATGGTTTCAATAAATCCCCTGTAATAGTTCGTCTTGGCCCAGATCTAGAACTACCCTCAACGGTTTGTGTAGCCATAAATCCTATTGCATTGGTTGAGATCTGTTGACTTTGTATACTATTTCGTTGTAAATAAACGATCTTATCGTAGCGTAGATCGATCGTGGTCTTGAAATTATCTAATAATGGAAACAGCAACCCTAGTCGCCATCTCCATATCTGGTTCACTTGTAAGCTTTACTGGGTACGCCTTATATACCGCTTTTGGGCAACCCTCTCAACAACTAAGAGATCCATTCGAGGAACACGGGGACTAGTTGAAATAATGAACCTCCCATATTGGGGGGCTCATTACTTCAATTGAGATAATGAAAAATCATTTCATCTTTTTAGTCGGAACCTTAGGCGGTTCTCGAAAAAAGATAGCGAAAAAAATGATCCCTAAAGTCGAGACTAACAGGAATGTATAAACCAATGCTTCCATAGATTCGATCGTGGTTTACAATTATAGCTTCCACACCTATTCATTTGGGATCATTTCCCAGATAAAGAAAGGGCAAGAGTCAAAGAAAAGGCGATGATAAAAATCAAGATTTCTCCAATCCCTTATGTCAAATCAAAAAAAAATCAAATAGAGGCGAAAGATACCAGAGCAATGTTGTATCAGACTACTTGTCTCTTTGTAGTTGGATCTCCAAGTTTTTGGAATGCCCCAAATTCCACTTGAGCATCCAAATCTGGGTCAATACCAGCAAAAACATCTCTGAACAAGGTTCTAGCGCCATGCCAAATGTGTCCGAAAAAGAAGAGCAAAGCAAACGTAGCATGTCCAAAAGTGAACCAACCTCTTGGACTGCTACGAAAAACACCATCGGATTTCAAAGTAGCACGATCTAATTCAAAAATTTCACCCAATTGGGCACGTCTAGCATATTTTTTCACAGTAGCGGGATCACTATAACTGACTCCATTGAGTTCGCCACCATAGAACTCAACAGTTACACCTACCTGTTCGACACTATACTTTGATTCTGCCCTTCTAAAAGGAACATCGGCTCTCACAATTCCGTCTCCGTCTACCAAAACTACTGGAAATGTTTCAAAAAAAGTAGGCATACGACGTACAAAAAGCTCATGCCCTTCTTTATCTCTAAAGATGGGGTGTCCTAACCATCCAACAGCTATTCCATCCCCGTTATCCATTGAGCCTGCTCTGAATAATCCCCCTTTCGCCGGATTATTACCGATGTAATCATAAAAAGCTAATTTTTCGGGAATTTTAGACCAAGCTTCCGACAAACTCAGATTTTCGGCTAGCCCGGCACCAACCCTTCGATATATTTCTTGCTGGAAGTATCCCTGATCCCACTGATAACGAGTGGGACCAAATAATTCGATCGGGGTAGTTGCTGAACCATACCACATAGTTCCAGCAACAACGAAAGCTGCAAAAAAGACAGCAGCGATACTACTGGAAAGGACCGTTTCAATATTGCCCATACGTAATCCTTTGTATAGACGTTGGGGCGGGCGGACACTAAGATGGAATAGACCCGCTAATATGCCCAATGTCCCCGCTGCAATATGATGAGAGGCTATTCCTCCCGGAACAAAAGGATCAAAACCTTCCGCGCCCCACGCTGGATTTACAGATTGTACTTTTCCGGTTAGGCCATAAGGATCGGACACCCATATTCCAGGACCATACAAGCCTGTTACATGAAATGCGCCAAACCCAAAGCAAGCCACCCCTGAGAGAAATAAATGAATTCCAAAGATCTTGGGCAAATCCAAAGAGGGTTTTCCCGTACGTTCATCACAGAATATTTCTAGGTCCCAATACACCCAATGCCAGATAGCTGCTAAGAAGCACAAGCCAGAAAACACAATATGTGCCCCGGCCACACCTTCGTAACTCCAAATACCCGGATTCGTTATAGTTCCTCCTGTGATACTCCAACCACCCCATGAATTGTTTATTCCTAAACGAGTCATGAAAGGGATAACGAACATACCTTGTCTCCACATTGGATCAAGAACGGGGTCAGAGGGATCAAAAACTGCTAATTCGTATAAAGCCATCGAACCGGCCCAACCAGAAACTAGAGCTGTATGCATTATATGGACAGAAAGCAACCGACCGGGATCATTCAATACGACGGTATGAACACGATACCAAGGTAAACCCATGGAAATACCCCTTTATCAAAGAAAAAATAGACACTATGTAACTTTATCGCATTGGAAAAGACTATGCTATGGACCTCACCTTTTCAGTGGATTATCCCGAAGCAAGGGTTAATATTTATTCCGTTCCGTTGGTAATAATTGAACAATTCTGTTCGTAGGAACAAAGAGAAGCAGATCTATTCTATACCCAATAAGTACCAATACGCAATGGGGGCTGGTCCCATTTTTTGTGAGCGAATGCATAGATACTTGTTCATCATTCAAACGATCCATTCGTAAGAATTTTTCTTTATTCATTCTGTCTTCCTCCATGAACCTTCGAATCTATTGATAAAATACGATAAACGGCAATATTATGAAGACAATAAACCCGTTGTTACGTTTCCACATCAAAGTGAAGTATAGTACTTAACCTCTTTTTCTTTAATTTAATGCCCATTGGTGTTCCAAAAGTACCTTTTCGGAGTCCTGGAGAGGAAGATGCAGTTTGGGTTGACGTATAGTGCGACTTGTCAGACATATTGGGTCATATGGGATTTCCCCGTTCTCTCCCCCGATGGAGATATCCTCTCTTTCGCCCAAGAAAGATTGATTGAACCATCAATAATTCGGAGCGTGAAGTGCAATTAGATCAATTTATTGGGGGATCCATATTATCAATTAGAAGAATTTATGGTTGGCTTGGACCAATAAAATGAAGTATACAGGCTCCGTTCAGAAAATACCAAATTGGTAATCTATGTATGATTACCACTCGTATCATAAATGATTCCTTTCTACCATATGAGTGATCTCATACTGCCAATCAATGGAGTAATATGATGAATACATCATATATTGGGCGGAAGACATGAAACGAATTGAAAAAAAAAAAAGAAGTCGTAGCAAAAAGAAGTGGTACTGAGATTATTTGTCCTATATGTGCAAATAGAATTCGGGCAGATCTTTACCCGGAGTAGAGCATAAACCTAAAAGAATTGAAGAGGCCCATTCAGGAACAAGAAAATTACATCGTGATTTGGATCTCGATGAAACAATACATCAATGAGAGGTTAGTTCGATAAGTTCAGTGAATTCTAGGGAAGCAAGTCAAGTCAAAACTCATGTTTCTTGAAAAATGGAAGAAAAAGCCCCTTCGTTAGGAAAAACCCTGCTACGAAAAGAGAAAAGGGCTGGAATCGACACATTGATTCTTTTTTTGTTTCGCAATTTTTATTTTTTGAACCGTATGCATCCAAAGGTGCGTGTACGGTTCCTAAAGGATACAATTTTGTCCTAATCAACCGACTTTATCGAGAAAGATTACTTTTTTTAGGCCAAGAGGTTGATAGCGAGATCTCGAATCAACTTGTTGGTCTCATGGTATATCTCAGCATAGAGGATGATACCAGGGATCTTTATTTGTTTATAAACTCTCCCGGCGGATGGGTAATACCAGGAATATCTATTTATGATACTATGCAATTTGTGCCACCAGATGTGCATACAATATGCATGGGATTAGCCGCTTCAATGGGATCTTTCATCCTGGTCGGAGGAGAAATTACCAAACGTCTAGCATTCCCTCACGCTTGGCGCCAATGAGTTTTTTATTTGAGAGAAAAAGAAGACTATGCCTTCGCCATATGGAATATAAATAATAAGTAATAATAGCATGGCATTTCGAGTTCGATATGAGCAAACCATTCTCGTTTTTTCATAACATGAGATTATGTATCGAGATAGTAGTATGAAACAAAGGTTATTTCCGATTTGATCTTATGTATCGGGGTTCCATTTCAGCGTCACAAACCTTTTTGCTTCCACACCAGAAGTCTCTTTCCGATATTTATGTTATGAAAGAGTATGAAAAAAAAAAAAGATTCTTTTTTCCTTATTTGATCGGATCAAAAAGAAACTTTGGGATTGCTGAATCTCAGACGAGATAAATATAGAAAGCAACGGAACCATCATAGTATTTTTTGACTCCTACGAAAGGAAGGATGGTAAATGGATCATTCAACGATCTGGGTCTGATGGATTCTATTTGTCTCTTTCTTTGATGGAAGGGAAAAAGAAATTCCATTGCAGAGCCGTATGCAATGCACAAAAGATGCCTGTACGGTTGTTCAATTCTATCTTTTTTTTCTTGTTTGTTATCCTTTATCCCTTCCTTTCGCCCGATCATGCGAGATATAGGAATCGTTTATTATGTTATATCATCAGGGTTATGATCCACCAACCTGCTAGTTCTTTTTATGAGGCACCCACAGGAGAATTTATCCTGGAAGCGGAAGAACTACTGAAACTCCGCGAAATCCTCACAAGGGTTTATGTACAAAGAACGGGCAATCCTTTATGGGTTGTATCCGAAGACATGGAAAGAGATGTTTTTATGTCAGCAGCAGAAGCCCAAGCTCATGGCATTGTTGATCTTGTAGCGGTCGAAAATACCGGGGATTTCGCATAAATCCGTGATTCCATTTCGAATCATAATTCGAATGAACCGTGATTTGATCTTTTATCTTCTTACCCGGGTAAAATAAAATAGTAAATGGAAGTAATTCATAATCATCCGGTTAGGATCGATCTAAACCAGCCCATTCTGTATACGATTCAGCATGCCAACCATTAAACAACTTATTAGAAACACAAGACAGCCAATCAGAAATGTCACGAAATCCCCAGCTCTTCGAGGATGTCCTCAGCGTCGAGGAACATGTACTAGGGTGTATGTGCGACTCGTTCAGATCATGAGCTAGAACAAATGAGACGATTTTTCCAGTCTCAATGACCAGTACCAATGAATGGGATAGAATGGAAGAACTCCATTCACTATCTAAAAATAAAGATCTATCATATACCTCTATTGTGTATGGAATTTATGGTTTCCATTGGTGCAAATCCAATCACCTCGATTTGAGATGAAAAGCAATTCTCCATTGGTAGCAAATGGTTATCCATTAAGCGGGGGAAATGGTATTTAAGAAGCAGAAAGATTATGCTCCTACTCTTGCAAGAACGGACTAACAGGGTCAGCTACCTAGCCAACCTTCATACTTAAATGCCGTCACTGTATGAATAGATCTCATTGTGAAAAGACCTATTACTGGACAATTCATGGGTAGAGCCAAAGAGTGTGAACTGTACAAGTTACCAATAACATTGATTAAATGAGGGAAGGGGCTCCGGTGTATAGAGAGGGCCTCACCGTTTAAGAAGTAACCATAGAAACGATGGAAGCCACTATTTATTTATTTATCCATTTACATTTACTACCTATTTATTTTATACCTATTTTATACCAAATATCGGTAAAATTTCTTATTTTGAGGTGAAATAAATGCCTGGAAGAAATAAAAATCGTGGTTGGGAAGGTCATAGTAGCAAAAGCCATTGGAATTTTTATTTTATACATCGGAAGAATCCGTTTTGTTATTAATAAACCAGGAGAGGGGAAAAGAATGACTGAAAGAAAAGAAATCGATTAGTTATTCATCAAAGTTTAATTTGATTCAATGACCAGAGTTAGACGAGGATATATAGCTCGGAGACGCCGAACAAAAATTCGTTTATTTGCATCAACCTTTCGAGGGGCCCATTCAAGACTTACTCGAACTACTACTCAACAGAAAATGAGAGCTTTGGTGTCCTCTCATCGGGATAGAGGCAGGCGAAAGAGAGATTTTCGTCGTTTGTGGATCACTCGGATAAATGCAGTAACTCGTGAGAATAGGGTATCCTATAGTTATAGTCGATTAATACATGATCTGTACAAGAGGCAGTTGCTTCTTAATCGCAAAATACCTGCACAAATAGCTATATCAAATAGGAATTGTCTTTACATGATTTCCAATGAGATCATCAAATAAGGAGATTGGAAGGAATTCACCGGAATGATTTAAACGGAGTTCCCCGGAGAATGACCTCCGGGAAGGTAGAGTAGAAATTAATATGATAAGATAAGTAGTAGGAATGAACGAACACGTTTCAAAAAAAAAAAACAGATTTCTTCTTCTCCCATTCTTTTTTTATTCTATTACGACGCAACAATAAAATCTCTCGGCTTTTTCGAACAAAAGATCAATCAATCTGATTTTTAATTCCAATTAGAGTTGTTTTGATTCAATTGAGGAGTAGGCCTATTTATTTCTGGTTCTAGGACCAGTAGTTCTAGGGATCGACTCGGTTTTCTCAAATTGTTTCTCATTATTAAGAAAAGGTAACGAAGATAAAATACGAGCTTGTTTTATAGCAATAGTAATTAATCGTTGTTGTTTCAAGGTCAATCTATTCACTCGTCTAGATAATATTTTTCCCTGTTCACTAATAAATTGACTAATTAAACTCATGTTTCTATAATCAATTCGATCCCCCGATCCAATTGGGGGCAAACGCCTACGAAAAGATCGCTTGGATTTACGAAAGAGTCGCTTGGATTTATCCATGGTTTATTCCTTATCTCTAAAATCCCATTTCTTCATTCATTTCGGATCCGACCGAAATAGGACTTGATTTGTTTATATATATATAATTTCTTCCTGTTCCTTGGAAGGATGGTACACGTGTTCCGTTCGATCTATTTCTTTATCTCCCCATGAATCGTATGCTTGTAACAATAAGGACAGAATTTTCTCAATTCCAATCGACTAGGTGTATTGTGTCGATTCTTTTGAGTAATATATCTGGAAGTGCCTCGCGATTCTTTATTAAAATCATTTCGGACACAACTGGTACATTGCAAAATAACTATTCCTCTGACATCTTTACCCTTGGCCATGAACCTCCTTTGGATTCACTCAATTCTTCTATTTTCGATCCGAACCGAAGAAGAAGAAAGGAACGAAAAATAAATAGAAAATAGGTTGCTAACTCGAAATACAATTATGAAAGATTTCGTTGCAATCATGCAATCAATAAAGTAATAAAATCATAAGTAATACAATTATTTCTAACTATTCATTATTCCTAATCCCAGCATTTCATTTACTATCTTATATGATCTCGAACAGCCTGCCCTAGAGCCCCATTTCTATTTCTGTTCTACCTCTATTAATTCTATCCTGAACCCGAGTTTGACTGAGGTTCAATCCACTTTTATTCTTTCTCTTTCCTTCCTATCCTAAAGAACTGAAAAAAAAAGGGGGGGGGTTGGTCACAGAGAATTTATTGTATCTCTAATCTTCTTCATTCATCCATTCCCATATCAATAACTAGAATGAAAAAAAGGGGAATACCAACGCATCTGGGAATAAACGATTGATCTCTATCAATAGACCTGCTAAAGACCCAAACCATAGAGTAGTTAGCACAGGTGCCACGGAGAGATATGTTTTTATATCTCGCATTGAAAATCCTCCTTCTTTATTGGAATACATATATGATCAGATGCATATGTAGTTAAAGATCACTTGTATTTGTACGCGGAATCTCGAACTAAAATGGATATGTACAATGATCCGGTAGATGAGATCCACTTGTACCTAAAACAGAAAAAGATGACCCCCTCTTCCTGAGCATTACCGATAAATATTAATTCTTTTATACGTTAGGTTTCATATGTATATAATTCTTTTATTATATGAGATATGAGACCAAAAAGAAGAAATGGCAAGAGAAATTGTATATAGATAGAGGAAATAACGATGTGGAAAACAAGACAGGGATTCTCTACAATGACACTGTACAACAATTAAAAGGGATGTAGCGCAGCTTGGTAGCGCGTTTGTTTTGGGTACAAAATGTCACGGGTTCAAATCCTGTCATCCCTACCTATTATTTTTCCTATGGCCAGTAACGAGGGGTCAATTGAGATCGATGAAAATTGGACATAATCTTTTATTTTATGATACTATATGCAATGCATGCAAAATGTATTGGGGGTACAAAAAGAATCCTTTTCTTGACAGTCGTATCTGCTGTCATAAGAAAGCGCTCTTAGTTCAGTTCGGTAGAACGTGGGTCTCCAAAACCCGATGTCGTAGGTTCAAATCCTACAGAGCGTGATTCTGTTCTTGTAATGTCGAATCACAATAAAACAACTTCACTAACTTGAACTGCAACCTGAATTTGACCCCCTGCAGATTAAGGAGGAGGTCAATCAAAAAAAAAAGATGTTACTCAATCAAAGGTCCAACTGATCACCGCGTCTGTATTGTAAATATGCAGTTACGAATAATCCAGCCAAAGTAATAGGAATTAGACCTAAGACGATTCCAAATAGAAAAACTTCAATCATTTCAATTTATTTGAAAGAGGAGAAAAAGAGAGGTAATATCTATCCCTAAATATTAATCCCAATCTCTCATGAATCTCAATGACCAAGAATTGGAAATTGGCGCGGAAGGAACTATAGAATACCTGGAATCTCATAGAAATATTCATTTTTATGAATGAATTGTTCATTCAATTAATTTCAAATAAGTCGTA